TTTTAATTTTTTTATTTTCAATTTTTTTTTTATTTTCAATTAATTTTATTTATTTATATAAATAAAAAATTAAGAATGGTTTAGTAACAAATTAAATTGAAAATTAACTGAAAAAAAATTAATTTTTAAGAAAAAATTGAATTTTTTTTAGTATTATATATATATATTAAATTTTTAATATATTATTAATTATAATAATATAATAAAAAAGATTTAATTTATTAATATATTTATAATATAATATAATCTTTTAGTTTATAAAATTTTATATAGCAACTTAGGTATTTAATAATTATTATGAAGAAAAAAAAAGAGAAATTATTCAATATTTATTAATGGCTAATAAATATTTTATTATATGATTTTTTTTATATATTAAATATTTATATATATACATACATATAAATTTTTAATTTAAAAAAAAAAAATCTATATGAAAAATTTTTATATATAAATAAATTTTTATGATTTAGAAAATTTAATTTAAGTTTATTTTACATGTAAATTTTAGTATGAATTTTTAATTATTTTAATAATTTTTAAAAAAAAATAATTTATAGTAATTAATATTAAAAATTTAAGAAATTAAGATTTAGTAATATTTAAAATTATTAACAAATTTTGTGCCAGCAGTTGCGGTTAAACAAAAAATAATTTAAATTTTATTGGTAATAATAAATATTAGTATTTGAAATTAAATATAAAATTATTAGGTGAAATTTTAATTTAATTAAAATTTTATGAGATAATATGATTTATAAAATTTTTTTAAAAAACTAGAATTAGATACTCTATTATTAAAAATTAAATAAAAATACTAAAATAGTATATAATTATTTATTGAAACTTAAATAATTTGGCGGTATTTCAGTTCATTTAGGGGAATCTGTTTAATAATTGATATTCCACGAATAAATTTACTTAATTTATATAATTTTGTATATCGTTGTTAGAAAAATATTTTAAAAAAAAAATAATATTTTAAAATTTAAAATTAAAATTAATTCAGATCAAGATGCAGATTATAATTAAGAATATAATGGATTACAATAATAATTGGTTAAATGGATAATATTTTTAAAAAATTATTTGAAGGTGGACTTAAATGTAATTTTATTTAATTTATTAGAATGATTAAAAATTGAAATATGTACATATTGCCCGTCGCTTTCATTAATAAATTGGGATAAGTCGTAACAAAGTAGAAGTACTGGAAAGTGTTTCTAGAAAGATCAAATTAGAGCTTGAATAAGTATTTCATTTACATTGAAAAGATATTAAATTTAATTAATTTGAGGGGGGAAAATTAATAATAAAATTTAAAAAAAAAATTTTTAAAAATGTATTTTAATGGGGGTTAAAGTATATATATAGAAAAAATTTTTTAATTTATAGTAAAATAGTATTATAGAAGAATTTTGAAATAGGGGAAAGTAATTTATGAAAAAGTAAATTTAGTTTATTGTATCTTGTGTATCAGAGTTTATTAATAATAATTATAAAATAATAATTTCTCGAATTTAAAAGAGTTAATTAATTATAAAAGTTAATGTAAAATAATTATTTTTAATAATTAATTGGAAATGAAATGTTAATCGTTTTTAAAGATATCTAGTTTTTTTAGAAAAAAATTTAATTTTAAATATTAAATTTAAAATTTTTATTGGGGGAAAATTTTATTAATTAATATTAAATATTTTAGGGGATAAGCTTTAAAGTAAATTTTTATAATAAATTATTTAGGTATATTAAAATTATAAAATTTAAATTGTTTTATAAATTATAATTTTTTATCAATAATTTAATTTAAATTAAGATTTTAAAAAAAAATTTAAATTTTTATAAAAAATTATATTTTAATAAAATAAAATTAGATATAATGATAAAATTAGTATATAATTTTTTTTTTATGGGGAAAATTATTAAAAGTTAATAAAAGGAATTCGGCAAAATTTTATATTCACTTGTTTATCAAAAACATGTCTTTTTGAAAATAATTTAAAGTCTAATCTGCCCACTGATAAATTATTAAAGGGCTGCAGTATTTTGACTGTACAAAGGTAGCATAATCAATAGTCTCTTAATTGGTGACTTGTATGAAAGATTGGATGAGATATATACTGTCTCTAATTAATTTATAGAATTTAATTTTTTAGTAAAAAAGCTAAAATAAGTTTAAAAGACGAGAAGACCCTATAGAGTTTAATAATTTATTTAATTATTATTAATATATAATTTTTAAAATTAAAATTAAATAGATTATTTTGTTGGGGTGATAGAAAAATTAAATTAACTTTTTTTTGTTATTTACATTAATTTATGATTAAGTGATCCATTTATAATGATTAAAAGAAAAAATTACCTTAGGGATAACAGCGTAATTTTTTTTTTTAGTTCAAATAGGAAAAAAAGTTTGCGACCTCGATGTTGGATTAAGATAAAATTTAAATGCAAAAGTTTAAAATTTTGATCTGTTCGATCATTAAAATCTTACATGATCTGAGTTCAAACCGGTGTAAGCCAGGTTGGTTTCTATCTTTAAAAAATTATAATATTTTAGTACGAAAGGATCAAATATTAAAAATAATTTTATTAAATGAATATTATTAATAGTTATTATAACTATTTTGACAGAAAAAATGTGATGATTTTAGAAGTCATTAATATATAAGTTATTTATATATATAGTAAATGATAATAAAGGATATTTATTTATATATAATTGGTGTTTTAATTATAATTATTGGTGTAATAATTGGAGTTGCTTTTTTAACTTTATTAGAACGTCAAGCTTTAGGTTATATTCAAATTCGGAAAGGTCCTAATAAATTAGGTTATATGGGAGTTTTACAACCTTTTGCTGATGTTGTAAAATTATTTAATAAAGAACAAACTTTTCCTAGATATTCTAATTATATAGTATATTATTTTTCTCCTGTAGTTAGTCTTATTGTTATTTTAATATCTTGGTTGTTAATTCCTTATTACTTTAATTTAATTAGATTTAATTTGGGGATTATATTTTTTTTATGTTGTATGAGAATTGGGGTATTTACAGTAATAATTGCTGGGTGGTCTTCAAATTCAAATTATGCTTTATTAGGGGGGTTACGGGCTGTAGCTCAAACTATTTCTTATGAAGTTAGATTGGCTTTAATTATATTATCAAGAATTATTATAATTATAAATTTTAATTTAATTAATTTTTTTTTTTATCAAGAAATTATTTGATTTTTTTTTTTAATATTACCTTTGAGATTATGTTGATTATCTTCAAGATTAGCTGAGACTAATCGAACTCCTTTTGATTTTGCAGAAGGTGAAAGAGAGTTAGTATCTGGGTTTAATGTTGAGTATAGAAGAGGGGGGTTTACATTAATTTTTTTGTCTGAATATGCTAGAATTCTTTTTATAAGAATGATATTTATTTTATTATATTTAGGAGGTTATAGGTTAAGATTGGGGTTTTATTTGAAATTATCATTTATTTCTTTTTTATTTATTTGAGTTCGAGGTACTTTACCTCGTTATCGATATGATAAGTTGATATATTTATCTTGAAAAAGTTATTTGCCAGTTTCATTAAATTTTTTATTATTTTTTATAGGAGTGAAATTTTATTTTTAATTAGTTAATATATTTAGTATAAATTAATAGAATAATAAATTCTTTCTTAAGTTTTCAAAACAAACGCTTTACAAGCTCATTAATTAGTTAATTAAAAGTTAAGTTATCTCAATATTTTCTGATAATAGGGTTAATAATAAAATATGAAAAGTATAATAAAGTTAAAACTTGTCTTGTAATAATATAAGGTTCTTCAACTGGTCGAGCTCCTGCTCAAGTTAATAAAATAATTGTAGATGTTATAATTCAGAATAAAATTTGATTAAGGGGGTAAAATTGAATTCCTTGGATTTTTTTATTAAAAGTTAAAGGTAAAATAATTAAAATTAAGATAGATATAATTAAAGCAATAACTCCTCCTAGTTTATTAGGGATAGATCGTAGAATAGCATAAGCAAATAAAAAATATCATTCAGGTTGAATATGAATAGGAGTTACTAAAGGATTAGCAGGGGTAAAATTATCAGGGTCTCCTAATAAATAAGGATTGGTTAAAGTTAGTATTCTTAATAATAATAATAATAAAATAAATCCGATTAAATCTTTTAATGTGAAGAATGGATGGAAGGGGATTTTATCTAAATTACTATTTATACCTAAAGGATTATTAGAACCTGTTTGATGTAGGAATAATAAATGAATTATAGTTAATATTAAAATAATAAATGGAAGAAGAAAGTGAAATGAATAAAAACGTGTTAAGGTTGCGTTATCAATTGCAAATCCCCCTCAAATTCAGTTAACTAATATAGATCCTAAATAAGGAATGGCTGAGAGTAAGTTAGTAATTACTGTAGCTCCTCAAAAGGATATTTGTCCTCAAGGTAGAACATAACCTATAAAAGCTGTTGCTATTAAAATAAATAAAATAATAATTCCTATTATTCATGTATATTTTAAGTTAAAAGATTCATAATAGATTCCTCGGCCAATATGTATATAAATACAAATAAAAAAAAAAGAAGCTCCATTAGCATGTAAAGTACGAATTAATCAACCATAATTTACATTTCGACAAATATAATTAACTCTATAAAAGGCTAATTCAATATTTGCTGTATAATATATAGTTAAGAATAATCCCGTTAAAATTTGAATAATTAAACATAAGGCTAATAAAGATCCAAAATTTCATCATGTTGAAATATTAGAGGGTGAAGGTAAATCTACTAATGAATTATTGATAATTTTTAATAAAGGATGAATTTTTCGAATAGGGTAAAATTTATTTATCATTAGTAATTAATAATTTGATCGAAGAGGACCAAAATAAATATTTGTAATTTTAACAATAGCCACTAAAGTAATAAAAAGATAAACAATTAATATTATTATTATTAAATGAGTTTGTTTATTATATAATTTAGATAAATTAATTTTATTTTCATTGTTAAAAAAAATGAAAAAATTTATTATATTTTTTATTTCAATGTTAAATGTAAAATTTAATCAATTTAAATTATGTATATAATAAATTCTGAAAATTAAAGATATTAAAAATAAGAAAAATATAATATTTTTTAGAAAAAAATTTATATTAAATAATTCGTTAGAAGCTACACTTGAGACATAAATAAATAAAACTAATAATCCTCCTAAAAATACTAAAAATAAGGTGTAAGAAAATCAATAAGAATTAATTAATATTCCAGATAAAAGACAAATGATAAGAGTTTGAATTAAAATTATTAGTCCTATAGAAAGGGGATGATTTAAAAATAATATTATAATAGAAAATATAATAATTATTATAGATAAAAATATTTTAAATATTTCAAAGAGTAGTTTATAAAAATAATAATTTTGGAGATTATAGATAAAGTAATTCTTTTTCTTTGAAGTTTCTAAAGATTTAGCTTATTTTTGGTTTACAAGACCAATGTTTTTTTTAAACTATAAAAACTAACTAATGATAAATATATGATTAATTATTATAATAATATATGTAATTGGGAATATAATTTTTATTTCTAAACATAAACATTTATTAATTGTTTTATTAAGATTGGAATTTATTGTTTTAAGACTTTTTTTTTTATTAGTTGTATATTTGAGTTATATTGAATATGATATATATATATTAATAATTTTTTTATTATTTTCAGTATGTGAGGGGGCTTTAGGTTTATCTATTTTAGTTTCTATAATTCGGACTCACGGGAATGATTATTTTCAAAGATTTAATATATTATAAATGATAAAATTTTTAATAATAATAATTTTTACAATTCCTTTATGTTTCTTAAATAATATATTTTGAATGGTTCAAATAGTTTTATTATTAATAATATTTATATTTATAAATTTTAATATTAATATTATAAATTTTTATAATCTTAGGTATATAATAGGATGTGACATAATTTCATATGGGTTAATTTTATTGAGAATTTGAATTTGTTTATTAATAATTATATCAAGTGAAAATTTAAATAAAGTAAATTTTTATGTTAATTTTTTTTTGTTTAATATTATTATTTTATTAATTATATTATATTTGACTTTTAGAGTTATGAATTTATTTATGTTTTATTTATTTTTTGAGGGTAGGTTAATTCCTACATTAATATTGATTATTGGATGGGGGTATCAGCCTGAACGAATTCAAGCGGGGATATATTTATTATTTTATACTTTATTTGCTTCTTTACCTATATTGATGGGTATTTTTTTTATTTTTAGGGCTTATAATTGTATAATTATATATTTTTTTAAGTTTTTTAATGAAAATTTTTTTTTATTATATTTATCAATAATTTTAGCTTTTTTAGTTAAAATGCCAATATATTTTGTTCATTTATGATTACCTAAGGCTCATGTAGAAGCTCCTGTCTCAGGGTCAATAATTTTAGCGGGTATTATATTAAAATTAGGGGGATATGGACTTTTACGAATTTTAATTATTTTTCAAAAGATTAATATAAAATATGGGTTAGTTTGAGTAATTATTAGGTTATTAGGAGGTTTATATATTAGATTAAATTGTTTTTGTCAGGTAGATATAAAATCATTAATTGCTTATTCTTCTGTAGCTCATATAAGATTAGTGATTAGTGGGATTATAACTATAAATTATTGAGGATATTTAGGCTCTTATGTTATGATAATTGGACATGGTTTATGTTCTTCAGGAATATTTTGTTTAGTTAATATTAACTATGAACGTTTACAAAGTCGAAGATTATTTATAAATAAAGGAATAATAAATTTTATACCTTCTATGAGTTTATGGTGATTTTTATTAATATCATCAAATATAGCTGCCCCACCTTCAATAAATTTAATGGGGGAGATTAGATTAATTAATAGAATTGTTAGATGGTCTTATTTATCTATAATTAGTCTTATTATAATTTCTTTTTTTAGAGCTGGGTATAGTCTATATTTATACTCTTATTCTCAACATGGGAAATATAATATAAGAATTTACAGATTTTACAGGGGTGTTTCCCGTGAATATTTATTATTAATGTTGCATTGATTACCTTTAAATTTATTAATTTTAAAAATTGATTTTTTTATAATTTGATTTTAATTTAAATAATTTAAAAAAAATATTGATTTGTGGGATCAAAAATATGAAAGATTCATTTTAAATTATAAAAAAATTTTCAATTTGTTTTATTAGGTTTTTTTTTTTATTTTTTTTTAGAATAATGAATTTTTTTTTTATAATTTATTTTATTATAGAAAATATGGTTTTTTTTTTAGAGTGGGAAATTATTTCTTTTAATTCTATAAGAATTGTAATATCTATTTTATTAGATTGAATATCATTATTATTTATAATATTTGTTTTTATAATTTCTTCTTCAGTAATTTATTATAGAAAAAGTTATATATTTTCAGAAAAAAATTTAAATCGTTTTATTATTTTAGTTTTATTATTTGTATTTTCAATAATTTTATTAATTATTAGACCTAATATAATTAGAATTTTTTTAGGTTGAGATGGTTTAGGATTAGTTTCATATTGTTTAGTAATTTATTATCAAAATGTAAAGTCTTATAATGCGGGTATATTAACTGCATTATCAAATCGTATTGGAGATGTAATAATTTTAATAGTTATTTCTTGAATAATAAATTATGGAAGGTGAAATTATATTTTTTTTTTAAATTTTATGAATAATGATTATATAATAAAAATTATTGGATTAATATTGATTATTGCGGCTATAACAAAAAGAGCTCAAATTCCTTTTAGATCTTGATTACCAGCAGCTATAGCTGCTCCTACTCCTGTTTCTGCTTTAGTTCATTCTTCTACATTAGTTACTGCTGGAGTTTATTTATTAATTCGATTTAATATGATATTAATTGATATATTTTTTTTAAAGTTTTTATTACTATTATCAGGATTAACAATATTTATAGCTGGGATTTCAGCTAATTATGAGTTTGATTTGAAAAAGATTATTGCTTTATCTACATTAAGTCAATTAGGTTTAATAATAAGAATTTTAAGAATAGGAATGTCAGATTTAGCATTTTTTCATTTATTAACTCATGCTATATTTAAAGCTTTATTATTTATATGTGCTGGGGTATTAATTCATATAATAAGAGATACACAAGATATTCGATATATAGGGGGAATTAGGTTTTATATTCCTTTAACGAGGTTATGTTTAAATATTTCAAATTTAGCTTTATGTGGACTTCCTTTTTTAGCTGGATTTTATTCTAAGGATTTAATTTTAGAAATAGTAAGAATAAGAAACTTAAATTTGATAATTTTTTTTTTATATTATATATCTACTGGGTTAACTATATTTTATACAATTCGTTTATTATTTTATTTAATAATTAATGATTATAATTTATTAGTAGTTTATAATTTATATGATGAAGATTATGTTATATTAAAAAGAATATTTATATTATTATTTATAAGATTAACAGTTGGTAGATTTTTAAGATGAATAATTTTTAATTATCCTTATATAATTTATTTGCCTTTTAATTTAAAAATAATAGTTATCTATGTAGTAATAATTGGTTTATTTTTAGGTTATTTAATTAGAAATATAAAAATTTATTCTATTAATAAATTTATAATAACTTATAATTTAAGAAATTTTTTATGTTTAATATGATTTATGCCATATTTATCAACTTATGGATTAAATATTTATTTTTTAAAATTGGGTCAAAGTTTATTAAAGAATGTTGATATAGGGTGAAGAGAAATATATAGAGGTCAAGGAATATTTAATATTATTAAAAAATATTCGATTTTTTATAATTTTTATCAAATTAATAATTTTAAAATTTATTTATTTAGATTTTTTTTTTGAATATTAATTTTTTATTTATTATTATTATTTTAAATTTAAATAGCTTATAAAGAGTGTAATATTGAAGCTATTAAGGAGATTAATAAATCTTTAAGTATTTATAAAAAAAATTTTTTTTTTATTTACAATGAAAATGTAATGTTTTAGATAAACTATATAAATTAGAAATATTAATAGATATAATCTACTATATTTTAAGTTAGAAGCTTAATTTTTTTATATTTCTTTAATTGGAATAAAAATTCATTAATATCATTAACAGTGATATACCTCTATTTTGGTTTCAATTAAAAATATGGAGTAAGAAACTCTTTCTTTTAAGTCGAAATTAAATGCATAGAATTGCTTCATATTTAAGATAAATTGAAGTCAATATTTTTTGAGTGCAAATCAAATGTTTTTAATAAACTATAATCCTAGTTTGTTCAGTTTAATATATTTTGATTTCATTCATGGTAAAGTCCAATTAATAATATTAATAAAAAAAAAAACCTAATTTTTATTATTGTAAAATAATTAGTTGAGAAAAAAGAATAGATTAAAGGAAAAATTAAAGTAATTTCTACATCAAAAATTAAAAAAATTACTGTAATTAGAAAAAAATGTAAAGAGAATGGAATTCGGGCAGAAGATTTAGGGTCAAATCCACATTCAAAAGGAGAGTTTTTTTCTCGGTCTATAAATGATTTTTTTGATAAAATAATTGTCAAGAATATTAAAATATTAGAAATTAATATAATTAATATTGAAATAATGAATAATAATATGATTATTTATATTAAATTAAATTAAACTTTTTGATTGGAAATCAAATATACTAAATATATTATATAAATAAATTAATTACCTCATCAATAAATAGAGATGTAAAGGAATAATCATACTACGTCAACAAAATGTCAATACCAAGCTGCTGCTTCAAATCCAAAATGATGTTTATTAGAAAAATGAGTTGATAAATGTCGTAAAAAACAGATAATTAAAAAAATTGTACCAATAATGACATGTAAACCATGGAATCCTGTTGCTATAAAAAAAGTTGAACCATAAATTGAGTCTGCGATAGTAAATGGAGCTTCTATATATTCGTAGGCTTGGAGAATTGTAAAGTAAATTCCCAATACAATAGTAATAAAAAGACCTTGAGTAGTTTGAGAGTAATTATTTTCTATAATAGCATGATGAGCTCATGTTACAGAAACTCCTGATGTAATTAAAATAATAGTATTTAATAAAGGAATTTGGAATGGGTTAAATGGTATAATTCTAGAAGGAGGTCATATTGCTCCAATTTCGATATTAGGGGATAATCTACTATGAAAAAAAGCTCAAAAGAAAGAGATAAAAAAAAAAACCTCTGAAATAATAAATAAAATTATTCCTCAACGTAATCCCTTTGAAACTAAAATTGTATGGTTTCCTTGATATGTACCTTCTCGACAAATATCTCGTCATCATTGATATATTGTTAATAAAATAATTATATATCCTAAAATTATTAAATTTATATTAAATTCATGAAATCATTTAATTATACCTGTAACTAATGTTATTACTCCAATAGCTCCTGTTAATGGTCATGGGCTATAATCTACTAAGTGAAAGGGATGATTATTATTTATTGACATTAATTGTTAATTAACTTCTCTAGAATATAATGTCCTTAGAATAGAAATTACATATGCTTGAATAACCGCAACTGCAGATTCTAAAATTACTAATAAAATTTGTAAAAAAATTAAAATAAATAAAAAATAAAAAGTTATATTATTACCAGTTCTTCTTAATAAGGTTAATAATAAATGACCAGCAATTATATTAGCAGTTAATCGAATTGCTAAAGTTCCTGGTCGAATGATATTTCTAATTGTTTCAATTAATACTATAAAAGGTATTAAAATAGAGGGGGTACCTTGGGGAATTATATGGATAAATATGTGTTGATAATTGTTAATTCATCCATATATTATAAATCTTAATCATAATGAAAGGGAAATAGATAAAGAAATAGTAAGATGACTAGTTCTTGTAAAAATATAAGGAAATAAACCTAAAAAATTATTAAATAAAATGTAGGTAAATAAAGAAATAAAAATAAAAGTTGATCCTTTATTTAATTTATTATTACCTAATAATATGTTAAATTCATTATGGAGTTTATTTAAGATAAAATTTCAAAAAATAAATTGTCGATTAGGAATAATTCAAAAAGAATAAGGAATAAAAAATAATCCAATAAAAGTTCTAATTCAATTTAATGATAAATTAAAAATGTTTGTTGTGGGATCAAAAATGGAAAATAAATTATTTATCATTTTCAATTAAGATTTTTAATAAATTTGTTATTAATGATATTTTTATTGTTATTTTTATTTATAAAAATATAATAGTTTATAATATTAAAAATAATAAAAATTATAATAAATATAATAAATGATATAATTCAATTAATAGGTATTATTTGTGGAATAAAAGAATATTACTAAAGTAATAATTTAAACTTGACATATTTATGTTATAAATTAACTAATTCTTTCATTAGAAGTAAATGCTAATTTACTATAAAATGGTTTAAGAGACCAGTACTTGCTTTCAGTCACCTAATGAGGAATAATTATTAATTCAATTAATAAAATTTTTAATTGAGATACTTTCAATTATAATAGGTATAAATCTATGATTAGCTCCACAAATTTCTGAACATTGACCAAAAAAAATACCAGGTCGGTTAATAAATAAATTAGTTTGATTAAGACGACCAGGATTGGCATCAATTTTAACCCCTAAGGATGGAATGGTTCATGAATGAATAACATCAGTGGCAGTAACTATAATTCGAATTTGATTATTTATAGGTAAGATAATTCGATTATCTACATCTAATAAACGAAAATTATTAATGTTGGATTTTTCATAATTAATTATGTAAGAGTCAAATTCGATATTATTGAAATCAGAGTATTCATAATTTCAATATCATTGATGACCAATAGATTTTAATGTAATTAGGGGATTATTTAATTCATCTAAAAGGTAAAGTAAACGTAAAGAAGGTAAAGCAATAAAAATTAAGGTAATTGTTGGAATAATAGTTCAAATTAATTCAATTATTTGTCCTTCTAATAAAAATCGATTAATATATTTATTAAAAAATAAATTAATTATTAAATAACCTACTAGAATAGTAATTATGATTAAAATGATTAAAGTATGATCGTGAAAAAAAATAATTTGTTCTATTAAAGGGGAGGCTCTATTTTGAAGATTGAAATTAGATCAAGTAGCCATTTCTAAAAAAAGGATAAATCCTTTATAAATGGGGTTTAAATCCATTACATATAATCTGCCATATTAGAAATTTCTTAAAATAGGAAGTTCATTATAAGAATGTTCTGCAGGGGGTAAATTTTGTAATCATTCAATGGAAGAAGGTATGTTAAGGGAGAATAAAATTATTCGTTGATTGATAAATGATTCTCAAATAATTATTATTATTATTATTAATGATAATAATGAAATATATGAGCCAAAGGAAGATAAAATATTTCAGGATATAAAATTATCAGGGTAATCTGAGTAACGACGAGGTATTCCTGCTAATCCTAAAAAGTGTTGGGGGAAAAATGTTAAATTAACTCCAAAAAATATTGTAAAAAATTGAATTTTTAGAAAATAAGGATTTAGGGAAAGACCTGTAAATAAAGGGTATCAATGGATAAATCTTCCTATAATTGCAAATACAGCTCCTATAGATAATACATAATGGAAATGAGCTACTACATAATATGTATCATGTAAAGTTACATCAATAGATGAATTAGCTAGAATTACTCCAGTTAAACCTCCTACTGTAAAAAGAAATACAAATCCTAGTCTTCATAAAATTGAAGGTCTATAATTGATTTGAGTACCATGGAAAGTAGCTAATCAACTAAAAATTTTAATCCCCGTAGGAACAGCAATAATTATTGTAGCAGAAGTAAAATAAGCTCGAGTATCTGTATCTATACCAATAGTAAATATATGGTGAGCTCAAACAATGAATCCAAGAAGTCCAATTGCTATTATAGCATAAATTATTCCTAAACATCCAAATGTTTCTTTTTTTCCTCTTTCTTGGGAAATAATATGGGAAATTATTCCAAATCCCGGTAAAATTAAAATATAAACTTCTGGATGCCCAAAAAATCAAAATAAATGTTGGTATAAAATAGGATCACCTCCTCCTGCGGGATCAAAAAAAGATGTATTTAAATTACGATCTGTTAATAACATAGTAATAGCTCCAGCTAAAACAGGTAGGGAAAGAAGTAATAATAAAGCAGTAATTCCTACAGCTCACACAAATAAAGGTATTTGATCAAATGATATATTATTAATTTTTATATTAATAATTGTTGTAATAAAGTTAATTGCTCCTAAAATTGAGGAAATTCCTGCTAGATGGAGGGAGAAAATAACTAAGTCAACAGATCTTCTTCCATGGGCAATATTAGATGAAAGAGGGGGATAGACTGTTCAACCAGTTCCAGCTCCATTTTCTACAATTATACTAGAAATTAAAAGAGTTAAGGATGGGGGGAGTAATCAGAATCTTATATTATTTATTCGGGGGAAAGCTATATCAGGGGCCCCTAATATTAATGGTACTAATCAATTTCCAAATCCTCCAATTATAATAGGTATAACTATAAAAAAAATTATAATAAAAGCATGAGCTGTAACAATAGTATTATAAATTTGATCATCTCCAATTAAAGAACCTGGAATTCCTAGTTCTGTTCGAATTAATAAGCTTAATGAGGTTCCTAATATTCTTGCTCAAATACCAAAAATAAAATATAATGTTCCAATATCTTTATGATTTGTAGAATAAAGTCATTTTCGCTAATAAAATGGCTGAATAATAAGCGATAAATTGTAAATTTATTTATGAGAGTAATCTCTTTTATTAGGCTTTATATTCAAAAATGATATAAAATTGCAAATTTTAAGGAGTATAATTAAATACTAAGGCTTAAAGAATTTCTTTTTTTATAATTTTGAAGATTACTAGTTTATATAACTTAAAACCTTATATATAAAATAAAGTTCTAAAAATTATACCTAATAAAGAAATTATTCTAAAAAAGTTAATTAATAATATTGAATTATTTTTAAAAAAAAAAGTAAATCATTTTAATTTTAAATAATTATATATAATAGATGAATAAATAATTCGAATGTAAAAAAATAATATAATTAATCTTATTATAATAAAAATAAAAGAAATAAGAAAAAAATTGTTTATAATTAAAAAATTAATAGTAATTCATTTTGGGAAAAATCCTAAAAAGGGAGGTAACCCCCCTAAAGATATAAAATTAATTAATAATGAAATTTTAATAATTGAATTTATATTGATAATAAATAATTGATTAATAAAATATGTATTTATTAAATTAAATGTTAAACATAAAATTCTAATTAAAAAGGAATATATCATTAAATAAAATAATCATAAATTTTCTCTAATTATTAATGAAATTATTATTCACCCTAAGTTATTAATTGAAGAAAAAGCTATTAATTTACGAAGAGAAGTTTGGTTAATACCTCCTAAAACTCCAATAATAACATTAATAATTATAATTATTATTAAAAAGTTATTATTTATATAATAAGAAAGAAGAATTATGGGGGAGATTTTTTGTCAGGTTATTAAAATAAAACAATTAAATCATGATAATCCTTCAATAATATTGGGGAATCAAAAGTGGAAAGGGGCAGATCCTATTTTTATTAATATAGAAGAATTAATTATAATTGAAATTAGATAATTAATTTCAAAATTTTTTATTAAAATTATTTTAATTAAAATAGAAAATAAAAAATTAATAGAAGCAATAGCTTGAGTTAGAAAATATTTTAGTGCTGCTTCAGAAGATAAAAGATTTTTGTGACTTGTAATTAGTGGGATAAATCTAAGTAAATTGATTTCAAGACCAATTCAACATCCTAACCAAGAATTAGATGAAATTGAGATAAAAGTTCTAAAAATTAGAATAAAGTAAAAAAATATTTTATTAGAATTTATATTGGGGAAAATTTAAAATGGGGGCTTAAATTAAATTATAAATTTAATGTAATTTATATACTTATATATTTTAGTGTAGGGGCACAATAATTTTTGATATTATTAGATATAGTTAAATTCTATAAAATATAATAAAGGTAGAGTTCTACTTAATTTATTCTATCAGAATAATCCTTTAATCAGGCACTTTATTTTAAAAAAAAGGGATTTCCTTTATATTTGGGGTATGAACCCAAAAGCTTATTTAGCTTATTTTTAA